AAATATATCTATTTTTTTTTGAAATGAATAGGAAAGTCGACTACTTGATGTTCAAATCAAGTAATCAAATAAGTTTTAAAGAAAAGAATCAATTGATTTAAAATGAAAACCTTCCATATTGTATATTATTACAATTTTGACTAAGTGAGGGATCCTTTGTATAATTCATTTGTTCATAACTTGGAGGATTAGATGACTATTGCTTTCCAATTAGCTGTTTTTGCACTAATTGCGACTTCATCAGTCTTACTTATTAGTGTACCTCTTGTATTTGCTTCTTCTGATGGTTGGTCAAGTAACAAAAATGTTCTATTTTCCGGTACATCATTATGGATTGGACTAGTTTTCTTAGTAGCGATTCTTAATTCTCTTATTTCTTGAATTTTTTTGATACTTCCCCCCATCATTTCTGTGAATCAAATTAGATTGTCAGACATATTTAGTTTAGATTTAATCTGAGTCTGAAAAAGTAAAAACATTTGTGATTCTTTAGTTTGTGATTCCTTAGATATAATCACAATATTCAGATTTTCCCAATTTTAAAAAATTGAAATCTTATTTCACCTAGAGAAATATCTAAATGCTATACTACAGTATGCAAGCAAGATTTGGTAGAAAATAAAAATATCTGGCCTTGCACAAAAAAAATCCAGACGCATATATGACATATTATATATGTCATATATGTGTGGACATATTGCGCGCGTATCAGGAAGAAATTGCGGATATAGTCGAATGGTAAAATTTCTCTTTGCCAAGGAGAAGACGCGGGTTCGATTCCCGCTATCCGCCCATAGCATAGAATAGAAAAGATAATTCTAAATATATTATATTAGAATTATATTTTGTGTGTTTTCACTTATCTTCTTCTTTTTTTTTATCACCCTTCCTTGTTCGTAGACAAGGCTGATTCGGAATTTCCTTTTATTCCAAGGCTTGTATCCGTGCGCTTCATGCCTGGACTTTCAAAAAAAAGTATATTTATAAATACATCAAGATAAGGGGATTCACCTTATGATAGTAACCCCACAAGCCTCTTATTTATTCTCGTTCGATCACGACAGGGGACTTAAGCCCAAAAAGAACAACTCAGATTGGCTTTAGGTTAGGGATAATCAGGCTCGAACTGATGACTTCCACCACGTCAAGGTGACACTCTACCGCTGAGTTATATCCCTTCCCTGCCTACTAACTAATAGGGTCGAGAAACTCAAGACCACTACTCCTAAACAACTTGGAGTCAGGCCTTCCTTTCGTACTATTTAGTATGGATAGCCGAGGAATGGAAAAGATACGATCCTATTGTCAACCGCTCCTATCGGAAACAGGATTGATTGAACCATAGCACATGCTCTCATCAAATCCGTAGTCGGCTCAATCCTTTTTTTAGGAAAAGATTGGGCCGAGTTGAATTGCAATCAATTTAGTAAAACTTACTGAATTATGGTAGAACTTACTGAATTATATGTACTTTTTTTTGATCTTTCTATTTTGTTTTATCTAGTTTATCTACCGGATCGAATTCAAATTTGATTGCTTTCCATACTTCACAAGCAGCGGCTAGTTCAGGACTCCATTTAGCTGCTGCTCGAATAATCTCGTTACCTTCACGAGCAAGATCACGTCCTTCATTACGAGCTTGTACGCATGCTTCTAAAGCCACCCTGTTAGCTACTGCACCAGGTGCATTTCCCCAAGGGTGTCCTAAGGTTCCTCCACCAAATTGAAGTACAGAATCATCTCCAAAGATTTCGGTCAAAGCAGGCATATGCCAAACATGGATACCCCCTGAAGCCACAGGTATAACACCAGGCATAGAGACCCAATCTTGAGTGAAAAAGATACCACGACTACGATCTTTTTCAATATAATCATCACGTAATAAATCAACAAAACCTAAAGTCATCTCACGCTCCCCTTCCAGTTTACCTACTACTGTACCAGCGTGAATATGATCTCCACCAGACATACGTAATGCTTTAGCTAATACACGGAAATGCATACCATGGTTTTTCTGTCTATCAATAACTGCATGCATTGCGCGGTGGATGTGAAGAAGTAGACCATTATCACGGCAATAAAAAGCCAAACTAGTATTTGCAGTGAATCCCCCGGTTAGGTAATCATGCATTATGATAGGAACTCCCAATTCTCTAGCAAATACTGCTCTTTTTAGCATTTCTTCAGATGTAGCTGCAGTAGCATTCAAGTAGTGCCCTTTGATTTCACCTGTTTCGGCCTGTGCTTTATAAAGTGCTTCGGCACAGAACAAGAAACGATCTCTCCAACGCATAAATGGTTGTGAGTTTACGTTTTCATCATCTTTAGTAAAATCAAGTCCACCACGTAAACATTCATAACATGCTCTACCGTAGTTCTTTGCGGATAATCCCAATTTTGGTTTAATAGTACATCCCAATAGAGGACGACCATATTTGTTCAACTTATCTCTTTCAGATTGGATACCGTGAGGTGGGCCTTGGAAAGTTTTTGAATAAGCAGGGGGAATTCGTAAGTCTTCCAAGCGTAGAGCTCGTAAGGCTTTGAAACCAAATACATTACCTACAATAGAAGTAAACATATTAGTAACGGAACCTTCTTCGAAAAGGTCTAAAGGATAAGCTACATAGGCAATATATTGATTTTCTTCTCCAACAACAGGCTCGATATGATAGCATCGCCCTTTGTAACGATCAAGACTGGTAAGTCCATCAGTCCAAACAGTTGTCCATGTACCAGTAGAAGATTCCGCCGCTACTGCAGCTCCTGCTTCTTCAGGAGGGACTCCGGGTTGAGGAGTTACTCGGAACGCTGCCAAGATATCAGTATCTTTGGTTTCATACTCAGGAGTATAATAAGTAAGTTTGTAATCTTTAACCCCTGCTTTAAACCCAACATTTGCTTTAGTCTCTGTTTGTGGTGACATAAGTCCCTTTTTACAACTTATGAATTATGAATTCTCAAAAGAACAAGATCTACTCGAGATGGACTTTAAATGGAGTAAAAATCTTTCATTTCAAAAAAAAATCAATTAAGATTTTTCATTGTTATGTTAACATGGCATTATATTGGAACTATTTAAGAGTGTATTTGATGCACCAAATACACCCTTAATTATACGCTCTTTGATATATATAGTGCAAGCAAATCCAATCCTAATTCTTGTTTTACAAATTGATAAATTTTTAATGGGATTTTTCTATATTATAGAATCTATTTCTGAAATCAGAATATTTATTAAATACAGATTTTCCTCTTGACAGTGATATGTTTTATCTAAATCCTAGATGTAAAAATAAGCATAATTCATCCACGAAAGAATTGAAAAAAAGAAATCTAAATGAAAAAATGAAAAAAGATTGACTGAACCTAAGAATGAACTTATTGAAATTGAATAAAAAAAGGATTTAATAAGATTCAATCGGTTAGATCGTTAAATAACAAAAATATTATTTCCTTTTTCGTTTTTATTGAATTAAGTTAATTTGATCAGCTTGCTATCGAACATTGCTTTTTGCTTTGGTACTATGCAAAAAATTGGTACTATAGCAAAAAAAAAAAAAAAAAAGAAAAATATTGCAAAATATTGAATTTTTTTATATAAAATTATGAATCCTACTACTTCTAATTCTGTAGTTTCCACACAAAATATAGGGCATATCGCTCAAATTATTGGCCCAGTACTCGATATTGTCTTTCCTCCGGGGAAAATGCCTAATATTTATAATGCTTTAATAGTTAAGAGTCGAGATACGGTTGGTCAGCAGATTAATGTTACTTGTGAGGTGCAACAATTATTAGGAAATAATCGAGTTAGAGCTGTAGCTATGAGTGCTACAGAAGGTCTAACGAGAGGAATGGAAGTGATTGACACAGGGGCTGCTCTAAGTGTTCCAGTTGGTGGAGCGACCCTCGGACGAATTTTCAACGTTCTTGGGGAGACTATTGATAATTTAGGCCCTGTGGATATTAGTACAACATCTCCTATTCATAGATCTGCACCCGCTTTTATAGAATTAGATACAAGATTATCAATCTTTGAAACAGGTATTAAAGTAGTAGATCTTTTAGCTCCTTACCGTCGTGGAGGAAAAATCGGACTATTTGGGGGAGCTGGAGTAGGTAAAACAGTACTCATAATGGAATTGATCAACAACATTGCTAAAGCTCACGGAGGTGTATCCGTATTTGGTGGAGTAGGGGAACGTACTCGTGAAGGAAATGATCTTTATATTGAAATGAAAGAATCCGGAGTTATTAATGAAAAAAATCTTTCGGAATCAAAAGTAGCTCTAGTCTATGGTCAAATGAATGAACCCCCAGGAGCTCGTATGAGAGTTGGTTTAACTGCCCTAACTATGGCAGAATATTTCCGAGATGTTAATAAACAAGATGTGCTTCTATTCATCGACAATATCTTTCGTTTCGTCCAAGCAGGATCAGAGGTATCCGCTTTACTAGGTAGAATGCCTTCGGCAGTTGGTTATCAACCCACCCTTAGTACAGAAATGGGTTCTTTGCAAGAAAGAATTACTTCTACCAAAAAGGGAGCTATAACTTCAATCCAAGCAGTTTACGTACCTGCGGATGACTTGACTGACCCTGCTCCTGCTACAACATTTGCACATTTAGATGCTACTACCGTACTATCAAGACCATTAGCTGCCAAAGGTATTTATCCAGCAGTGAGTCCCCTAGATTCAACGTCCACTATGTTACAACCAAACATTGTTGGCAAGGAACATTATGAAACTGCGCAAAGAGTTAAGCAAACTTCACAACGTTACAAAGAACTTCAGGACATTATAGCCATTCTCGGATTGGATGAATTATCCGAGGAGGATCGTTTAACTGTAGCAAGAGCACGAAAAATTGAACGTTTCTTATCACAACCCTTCTTCGTGGCAGAAGTCTTTACTGGTTCTCCAGGAAAATATGTTGGTCTTGCAGAAACCATTAGGGGATTTCAACTCATCCTTTCCGGAGAATTAGACGCATTGCCCGAGCAAGCTTTTTATTTGGTGGGTAACATCGATGAAGCTACCGCGAAAGCTATAAATTTAGAAAGCAATTTGAAAAAATGACTTTAAAACTTTGTGTACTGACTCCTAATCGAGTTATTTTGGATTCAGAAGTAAAAGAAATCATTTTATCTACAAATAGTGGTCAAATTGGTGTATTACCAAATCACGCTCCTATTGCCACAGCTGTCGATATAGGTCTTTTGAGAATACGCCTCAAGGATCAATGGTTAAGGGTGGCTCTAATGGGTGGTTTTGCCAGAATTGGCAATAATGAAATTATCATTTTAGGAAATGATGCAGAGAAAAGTACTGACATTGATCCGCAAGAAGCCCAAGAAGCTCTTGAAATAGCTGAAGCTAACTTGAGGAAAGCTAAGGGTAAGAGACAAGTGATTGAAGCAAATCTAGCTCTTAGACGAGCTAGGACACGAGTAGAGGCTGTCAAAACTATTCCTTAATAGTTTATTTCTAAACTAGTCAATACATCAAATACATCAAATCCAAATAAGTTTTTTTGGATACTGTCTTCTTCGAATTGAAAAAAATAAGTTTGAATCAGATACAAAGAAAAAAATAATGAAGTAGAAAAACTTATTAGATACCAAGGTCCATGCAAAGGTATCTAATAAGTTCTACCTACTATTGGATTTGAACCAATGACTCCCGCCGTATGAAAGCAATACTCTAACCACTGAGTTAAGTAGGTAATTCAAAACAAAAAAAAATTCTATCACTTTTCTAATTATAGATAGAATTTTCTATCTAAGCAATACCAATCTATTAACAGTAAATAGATCAGAGATTTATCATATGGATTAGGCTTGACAAAAAATCTTTTTTGTGTTAAGATCTTTTGTACAAGGGCTATAGCTCAGTTGGTAGAGCGCCTCGTTTACACGTGCGCCAATGTTTTTCAAAGAAGCTTTTTATGCAATGAATATGATTAGTCTTATTCAAAAATCAATGTCTTACTCTTTTCTAAAAAGGGAGAACAATAGCCTGACAAATACTTAGTCTAGTACGATTCTGAAGTGATTTTCAATAAAAAATTGAAAAAAATCGTCATTGATTTGCTAGTTGATAAGGTTAATACCTAATCTATTTAATGCTAGGCATAATTGAGTATAAGGACCTCAAAAAGACTCTTTTCGTCCTATGAGACTTTAAGGTGTATAAAGTGTCATACTCGACTCTTACAATGAAACGATAGAGATTCTATTAATTCTATAAATTTCACCTAAGTGAAATAGGCCGAAGGCAGACCTAAGTCAAGCTAGCGCTTCTTTGAAAAACTTTGGTATTGCTCTTAGATTAAGATACCAATAATGAATCAGAGCACATGGAACCATCTTTTCATTTATGAATTTTATTAAATGAAAGAAAAAATATGGTAGATTAACTGATTTTTTTTCAGTTAATGAAAAAGCCCAATGCAACAAAATGCATGTTGGGTCTTTGAAACAGTTCGAATCATTTCGATAATTCAGTTTGATCTGTTTTGCCGAGAAAGTCTACGGTTCGAGTCCGTATAGCCCTAATCCCTTTCATTTTTAAAGACTCTTTTTTTATGTTTATGTAAAGAATTCTCAAAATAGAAAGATATGGAATTAAAAAAAACATAGAACTATCTATATCTTAATATATATCTTATTATATATTAAGATAAGAATATTATCTCCAAAAATCTAATTAATTATTAGAATGTTTTAAATTCTATTAAGTTATTATATTCTTAATAGTCTTTTACTATCTTACTATCTTATATATTAATTTATTAATTAATAAATCTTTTTATTTATTCTATATTTTTTATTATTTCTATCTTATGGAATAATAAATAAAAAAAAAGAGAAGGTAAAATCAAATGACAGAAATTTTTATCTTCTGTCTAAGCTAAGAAGATCTTAGATTTACACTATATCTAAATCTAACTAGAATAGAATTTTAAAATGAAATCAAGATTCCTTGAATGAAATAGAATCTTTAAACAAGACATGTCACAAAGTCAATTCGTTTGTTTGATAAAAATATATTTTATCTTTTTTTTTCTCACTTAATAAAAGAAGTTCTGGATGAATTAACAATGCTAATTCGAATGAATTGCTGAATTAATTCAGCATATTTTCATTTTTTACGAAGGAGTACATTTATGTTTCTGCTTCATGAATATGATATTTTATGGACATTTCTCATAATATCAAGTCTTTTTCCTATCTTAGCATTTTTTATTTCAGGACTTTTAGCCCCGGTTCGTGAAGGACCAGAAAAGCTTTCTAGTTATGAATCAGGTATAGAACCTATGGGAGATGCTTGGTTACAATTCCGAATTCGCTATTATATCTTTGCTCTTATTTTTGTTGTTTTTGATGTTGAAACAGTCTTTCTTTATCCATGGGCAATGAGCTTCGATATATTAGGTGTATCTTTATTTATCGAAGCTTTTATTTTCGTGCTTATCCTAATTGGTGGTTCAGTTTATGCATGGCGAAAAGGAGCATTAGAATGGTCTTAAATAGATATTCAGAAAAACGAAAAAACAAACAAGAAAAAAATCCCATTAAGACGGTTATGAATTTGATTCAGTTTTCGTTGCTTGATGAAACAACTCCCAATTCAGTTATTTCAACTACATCAAATGATCTTTCAAATTGGTCAAGACTTTCCAGTTTATGGCCTCTTTTATATGGTACTAGTTGTTGTTTCATTGAATTTGCTTCATTAATAGGTTCGCGATTTGATTTTGATCGTTATGGATTAGTACCAAGATCAAGTCCTAGACAAGCAGACCTAATTTTAACAGCTGGCACTGTAACAATGAAAATGGCTCCTTCTTTAGTTCGATTATATGAACAAATGCCTGAACCAAAATATGTCATTGCTATGGGAGCTTGTACTATTACAGGGGGAATGTTCAGTACTGATTCTTATAGTACTGTTCGGGGAGTTGATAAGCTAATTCCTGTGGATATTTATTTACCGGGATGCCCCCCTAAACCAGAGGCAGTTATAGATGCCATAACAAAACTTCGTAAAAAGATATCTCGAGAAATAATTGAAGATAGAACTAGATCTCAAGAAGAAAATCGATGTTTTACTACTAATCATCAATTTCATGTTCAAGGCAGTATTCATACTGGAGATTATGATCAGGAATGGATAAATCAATCACAATCTACTTCAGAAAAATCTTCTAAAACATTTTTAATTAAGATCTAAATATTCCGTATCTCCTGAACTAATGAATTAGGTACGGTTATTTTTTGCATAATAAAAAAATAGTAAGTCAATCTTTACTTTCCAATTTTTTGGTGAAATACTTGTACATACAAAAGTGAGATAGATCAATAGAATGGAGAAGGATCATTTGCAAAATTATTTATCTAATTGGCTGGTCAATCATGAACTGGTTCATAGATCTTTAGGCTTTGATTCTCGAGGAATAGAAACCTTACAAATAAAAGCCGAGGATTGGGACTCCATTGCTGTCATTTTATATGTATATGGTTACAATTATTTACGCTCTCAGTGTGTTTATGATGTAGCACCTGGGGGATTTTTAGGTAGCGTATATCATCTTACAAGAATACAATATGATATATATAATCCAGAAGAGATATGTATAAAAGTATTTGTGTCTAGGAATAATACTAGAATTCCCTCTGTTTTATGGATTTGGAGAAGTGCTGATTTTCAAGAACGCGAATCTTATGATATGTTGGGAATTTCTTATGATAATCATCCACGTCTTAAACGTATCTTAATGCCTGAAAGTTGGATAGGCTGGCCATTGCGTAAGGATTATATTACTCCAAATTTTTATGAAATGCAAGATGCCCTTTGAATTATAAAAAACTAATGTTCATTTATACAAAGATGACTTCAAATTTTATTATTAAAGTCTATTAATATTTTGAAATTCTATTTTCAATGAGATAAACAAAATATCTGCTGGATTATTATTCGAATCATGGATATACTCAAAAGTATTTAGCTTTTTTCATTTGGAAGAGAAAGAAATAGAATATTCATTTATTTTCTATCAGCTGAAAATTTTCAAATTGCACTCCAAAAAGTAAGGTAAGCAAGAAAGAAACAGAATAAATAGAAAAATCAAGAAGTACCAAATTAAGAAATAAAAAGGAATGAAATTTGAAAAAGCATTCTATCTATTCTTATCCTCCAACTCTTTATCTCAAGAGTTACTTTTTATTATTTTGAAAGATAAATGTTATTATCTTTCAAAAATAATGTTTCTATTACTTTATATTATATTTGATATATAAATAAAACAAATAATTATTTAATTTAAAAACATAATATTTATATTAAAATCGAGTTTATATACTTAAACTTATAGAAGTTTGTTTAAGTTTAATATACTTAAAACTTAAACAATTTATTTTTGTCTTACCAGGAACCAGATTTGAACTGGTGACACGAGGATTTTCAGTCCTCTGCTCTCCCAACTGAGCTATCCCGGCTATCCCGACCATTTCAGGTGAATCACCTGAATAGAATATTCGTACCTATTTCCTTCTATCTACGTGAATGAAATAATTCAGCCTAACAAAAAATTTATTGAAAAAAGAATAGTCAAAGTTAAGAAAAAATAGTCGAAGTTAAGATATTTGACATTTTCTATTAAGATATTTGTCATTTTCTATAATGATATCATTATAGAGATTTTTTACATATGCTTAGATTCTTTTCATAATCTAATATATGATTGTTAGATTCATAGTTATATGAATATAATATATAACTATGAATAATAGTTATACTATTATTCATATAACTATTTTTTGAAGATCTATTTCCCAATCTGAAAAAATGGATTCGGAAGGAGGTAAGTATAATGAATTTTTTTTTCACTTTTTCATAAAAAAAAGTGAAAGAAGAAATGAAAGATTTAGAAAATAAAATGGGTTTTCTTTAGAAAATCAAATGGGCTTTCTTTTGGGGATAGAGGGACTTGAACCCTCACGATTAAAAAAATCGACGGATTTTCTTCTTACTATAAATTTCATTGTTGTCGATATTGACATGTAGAATGGACTCTCTCTTTATTCTCTTTTAAATGAAAATCATTTAATCAATATAAAAAACTATAGAATATAGAAAATAAATTCTATTTATTACTAAAAATAGAGTTCTTTTTTCATTGAACTTTATATTTGAATCAATTCACCATAAAGGATTCGTTATTCTTATTTCTTATATATAATTTTTTAATTTTTTGAATTTATTAAAATTAATAAATTTGCTATTCCAAAATCAATAGCAATTTCTTAATTCAATTGAATTATATTAATTGATTGTTAATATGAATTAATCATTGGATTCATTCAGTATATATCAACGTACATCTTTGGTATAGACGGCTATCCTTTATCTTATCTCGATAGATAAATTTTAGCAATGCAACATAATAAACTCTATTCGTTAGAATAGCTTCCATCGAGTCTCTGCACCTATCCTTTTTATTATAGTATAGATAATTATATATCTATCTATATTTTTTTTTAATAGATTATATAGATATCTATATCTATATAAATATTTTTTCTATCTAGATATTAAAAAAAAATGATTTGGCTCAGGATTGCCCATTTTTAATTCCAGGGTTTCTCTGAATTTGGAAGTTAACACTTAGCAAGTTTCCATACCAAGGCTCAATGTAAGTCCGTAGCGTCTACCAATTTCGCCATATCCCCCTTTTTTGAGATTAAAATGTAATTTTCATTTTTCTTTATTTCTGTTCTATTTCTCATATCTCATTCATTTCTTTATTTTTTTAGTTTAGTCAGAAATGATTTTATTAATTATTTATTTTTAATAAACTAAAGTTCTATATTTATTCTTTGAGTTTCAAATGAAACTCAAAATTTGAATTAATTGAATCTCAGACTGTATCTTTATTTATTCTTCTTTTCTTTTTTATTTTATTCTTCTTTTATTTTATTAAGACAATCTCTTCCAATTTTAATAAAATATTTTTATTTTGATATATAATATTTTTATATAGATTTTAATATATAAAATCTTAAAATGAATTTCATTATGTTAAAAATATTATAAACATATCATAGTGAATAAACTTTTTACTATTTTTTTTTCTGAAAAAAGAGGTTTTCAAACTAAATAAAAAGCTATGAATTAGAAGGTTTCACTTAACATAAAGAATACCAAATTCAGAATTCAGATCTGAAATTTTTTGTATATGAAAAGAATACTTAAATTCAGAATTCAGATCTGAGATTTTTTGAATTTCGACAGTTTCTTTCTTATTTCTTAAGTGAACCCACTTAGTTCGGAACTTAGAGCATCGAATTTGTAATGCAATGGTCATCCGTTCAATTCCGATAGCGGACTTTTTTTCTTCTTTATAAATTCTCCATAATTGGAAATATTCCATTCCGGTTTTCAAAAAATACTGAAAGAATTTTTTTGATCCTTACTTGTTAAGATTAAAAAGTAAGTAAGACAGTTAATATAAGATATAAATAAGAATATAAGATATAAGTAAGACAACTATATATTATAATCGCGCCTATTTTATTTTGAATCGAAGCTAAAATCTATTCTAAAGCTAAGGTAAGGTCTATTCTAAAGCTAAGGTTGGTTTAATATATTAAATCTAATATGAAAAGTCGAATTTTAGATTTTTGAAAATCCATTTTTTGCTGTTTTTTTTTGATTGGTGTTTCTTTTATTTTTTCTCTGTCATTCCTTTTGAATAATTTGTTTTTTTTTTTTGCTGAAAAAATAAAAAAAGAATGATTACTTTTTTTTTGAAAAATTTGCTTTTTTTGCTGATAAAATTACTTATTACTTACTCTTTTCCTAGAAAATTAAAATTGCTTTTTTTTAAGAAAAAAAAATGAAAATCACTCTTTTCTTGTTCATTTGAGAAAATTTGAGAAGATTTTATTTTCTATTGACTTATTTATTCAATTTTAATAGGAAAAACTTGTTTTTTTAATTCTCTTTTTTCTTTTTTTTTTTTTCATAAAAAAAAAAAAAAGAAAAAAGAGAATGAATTAATAAAAGATTCTATTTGGAATTAATGAAATAAATAAAAAAAGAGTCTTCAGTTAAGTAGGGAAATTGACTCAACAACAAATTTTTTTGGAAACTTGCAGACTTTTGATAGCTATTCTAGGGAATTTGAAAAATCAATATGATTGATTCTTAAGTAATCATATTATGGACATAGATAGATAGATTCGATTTCATATTATTTAAATAAGAATCCAAGCTATCGTATTGGATTTCATTGATTTATATCAGTTCAATATCTCCCATAGATTTTCTCTCAAGCTTAACATATTCTCATATACAAATACAAAAGGTTAGGATCCATCTAAACCAAAAATTGTAATATATTTATTTTACCGAGGAGGATAATATAATATGAATGAAAATATCGAAACAGTTTTAATACGCCAATATATTATATTGAACCCTCTTGGTAAAAAATTGGCGCATAATTTATTAGTTTGTTCGCGATAATCTTTTGCGAAAAAAGGAAGAATCAGCTGTGATAGGTCAAAACAAAAAATTTGTAGCAAAGAAAAAGAAACTATTTGCAGCTAAGCATTTATCAGAAAAAATGGAAAAAATAAAAATGGAGCAGAGAAAAGAAATAATTATCACTTGGTCTCGGGCATCTATCATTATACCCTCCATAGTTGGCCATACAATTCGTATTCATAATGGAAAGGAACATATGCCTTTTTATATAACAGATTTCTCATTATGGAAAATAAAAATAGAAATGGGTCGATATTTCTATTTTCAATGTTTTTTTTATAACAATAACAGAAAGAAAAGGTATGGATGACGAAAAAAAAATCCCTTTAACGAGGAGGAATATGAATCAGAGGATTTTTATTCATATTATTACAGAATTGAGGGAGATGAATCGTTCAAAAAAAAAGGAGAAGACATTTTAAAAAATGTAGAAGAACTAAAAGAAGTTCTTTCTAATTACCAAATAGAATCAAAACCGGAAAACGTTCATAAAAAGATAGTCCATATTTTAAAATTGTGTAAAGAAGAGTACGAAATAATCTTGGCCCGTAAGACCTTGCTTTTTCCTACATTCGATTACGATTATACTTATGATTCGTATTGGTCTGATTCGGTTTGGAAATCTATTAACCAAATTTTATATGTTCTAAAATTTCCAAAAAATTCTTACGTGAAAGACGAGGAATTCTCATTTTTGGAAATTTTGGATCCCTTTTTCAAGAACAAATAAAATTACTCGAATTATCTATATGGTCGGGCATTAATTCATCATATATACTCATTTTATGAAAAAATCTAAACCTAAATATAGAAGAAGAAGAAATACTTGTTTATCGATGGAAATTTTGGAAATTTATGAAGGAGCTTAAATCCCAAGGCTCCTTTCTAGATTAAAATGATTTTGATTAAATAAAAAAAAATTTTTCTATTCTATTTCTATATTTCTATAGAAATATAGAAATAGAAATATTCCTTTATTGTCTTTTTTTTTTTTTAAGTAATCATCTTTTTTCTTTTTTTAATAGAAAAAAGATGATTATCCTGTTTAATCATAACGTGAAAGATCGTCTTCGGGAATTTTTGAATATTTTTGATGATAATTCCTTATTTGTTTTATGGAAATTTTTTTATAGCTCCGGGTCGATAAACCAAACCTCCTTCCAACCAAGATGATTTGTGATTATTCTCAAAAGGTTTTGGTTGTTTTATATGACCCAATGTTCGGCCTTCTTACTCTGAAGGGATATATAGGAAACAAACGATATTTTAAAATATTCTTTCTTTCCGAACTTAATGAAATGTAAACATATCCATCATAAAATAAAACACTTCGTTAAAGATTCGAAGAATGCGAAAAATATTAAAAAAAAGTATTCAATTTTATAAAATCTCTTCCTTTAGATAACTAAACTTTGGATTAACAACAAAGTCTCGTCATCCATTTTTTTTTATTTAGAAAGTAAAGTCAAAATCGTCTTATTTCTCTTATAATAAAAAAAAAGACGATTATCCAGTGTAAAGAAAGTAAAAAAAAAAAAAAGAGATTTTTTTTCTAAAAGGAAGGGGTAATAGAAAGAACAAAATAAGTGAAAACACAAAAAAGATATTTAGAATTATATTTTCTATCTTTTATTCTAATGAATAGTGGGATATCTTTTGATTAGTACTTGATTTTTTTTAAGTAAAAAGATACTATATCCTATTAAAAGTAGATCTATATGAGGCTAGGCTATTTTATGATAGCTTCAAATAAGATATTAAACAAGCTTGATCCTGCTTCAATATAATAAATATTTATGGCATCATGACTAACATTTAAAACTATATATATTAATATATATTAATATATATTATCTAAAATTTTAGATAAAAAGATAAAAAATATTCTATTCATAATACTGAGAAGGTATTTTCCTTTTCCAAAATATAAAAAAAGTCCGTTGGGCACCTGATGCTTATGTCATAATAGATTCGAACACTTGCCTCGAATTGACTCAATATCAAAATTGCTCTAGTAAATAACTATCTAGTTTAGTGAATAACTTAAAACAAAGATGGATGATAGATAAAAAATAACTAATCATAAGGAAAAAATTCATCTTTTTAAAGTTTAGTAAAAACTTGACTCTTGGCAGGTCTCTTTGTATGTGTTGTCCGGAAAGAGGAGGACTTAATGATTATTCGTTCGCCGGAACCAGAAGTTAAAATTCTTGTGGATAGAGATCCTATAAAAACATCTTTCGAGCTATGGGCCAAACCTGGTCATTTCTCAAGAACAATAGCTAAGGGTCCTGATACTACCACTTGGATCTGGAATCTACATGCTGATGCTCACGATTTCGATAGTCATACCAGCGATTTGGAGGAAATCTCGCGAAAAGTATTTAGTGCTCATTTCGGTCAACTCTCTATTATTTTTCTTTGGTTGAGTGGTATGTACTTC